ATTTTGAATAGATATCGTTAGAATATCATTGAATTTAAGTAGGTAAGAAAACTTGTGTTTTTTTATTTATTAATTTTTTTTATTATTAAAAAAAAAAAAAGAATGCACAGATATTTATGTCTATTTTTCTTCTTTTATTGTGGTACAGTTCTATTTGGGACAGCACATGCTGTGCTCTATCAAAAATGAAATTTTCTCTTCAATGTATTCAATCAAAAATTGAAATATAAAAATTTAGTGAGAATTACTCCTCAAAAGCATCCCTAGAGAGATAAAATATCCCATTATAGAGCTATAGCTCTATAACACAACGTAACGTATGTTCTGATTCTGGGGTTTACATATACTCATCATTACTGTTATAATTGAAACTGAAGAAGATTTCTTTTGAATTGAAAAAAATCAATATAGATTAGTTATAAATCCATTTCTAATGATTTTCTTAATATTATTAGAAAGAAAAAAATGTAGATTTTAATTTGAATTAAAAAATGGTCATGAATTTACAGTCAATAGTTAATGGTTCTGGTTTGTACTGGATTCTATATTTTGTGACTCAAAATCTATATATATATTTTTTTCAGAGTTGAAAAAAAAAAGAGAAAATTGGAATCTAGTTTCTATCGTTTTGGCGGCATGGCCGAGTGGTAAGGCGGGGGACTGCAAATCCTTTTTCCCCAGTTCAAATCCGGGTGCCGCCTCAACAACAGACCCTATTATAACAAACGTAGGAAAAGACTCTTGATACTTTCGTTTCGTGGTTATAAGCCCCGGGCTCTCGAGGTTCTATTCTCTAACCTCAAGTTTTGCCTATCAGATTCAAGGAAAACTTAAAGTAGTGGAGGGAAATCCGTAAATCTTGACTTTCCACTACTAATTTAGTTCCACTTAACTGAGTCTTCCATTAGATTGGATAGGAATTAAATTTTTTTTTTTTTTTGAAAGGACCTAAGATACTTTGGATACAGACTCATGAAAGTCTCGTAATGCTCAGACATTCAATCAATATGAAATTAGATGAAGAATTGCCTTTCATTTTACTTCCAAAAATAAAAAACGATAAAAGAAAGAAAAAGTCTTATTCTTTCTACATGTGAGTGAGATTCCTTAGATACTTCAAAAAGTGTCCATTTGCTTATGTTTACATCTTGTCGATTCTACTAGAAATTCTATAATTAAGAATAACTCATTATAAGATAAGCGGATTTTTTGGAGTAGTTCATCAATGGTGACCAAATACCTCTCCCTTTTTTTGACTCTGCACCAGTGATTTCACTATTATTAGTGAACAATAATGGAATAGTTTCTTCATATTCATAGAAATAGGGGACAGAATTCACATGGATATAGTAAGTCTCGCGTGGGCTGCTTTAATGGTAGTTTTTACATTTTCCCTCTCTCTCGTAGTGTGGGGAAGAAGTGGACTCTAGAAGTACTCCTAATTGCGTTAATAATAAAACTCTACCAACCTGTATCAATTGTTTTAGTTTTCTAGACCGTTCGGCAATTTTTGTAAGATTTTTTTTTAGAAATTGGATTTATGTTTTGTTTTATTGACTCATTTTCTATTTTTATATCAGGGTTTACACGGTTAACCATTCATGGGGTAACCCCCTTTATAAATCTGAAGAAGTTTTCATCGAATGGGGATTATCTGTATTAAATGGATCAAATAAACAAATGAAATATTAAAAGTATGTACATACATTTAATATTCTATTTAATTTATATTGACGTTTATAAAGAAAAAGAGAGATATAGGTGGATTCCTTTATATTAAGATATTTCACTTGTATCTTTATACATTACAATAACCATAATGGCTAGTATGGTAGAAAGAGATCTCTTTCTACCATACTAGCGGGCCCCTTAGGATACTACTACTGAGTCTAATGCATTCCTTTCATTTAAGACGAGAAATTGAAATCCTTTTTTTTCGTTGATAGTAAAATTGTATTCAAATTAATCATTTTGACTAACCGTTTTTACGTAAATTATAAGCAAAAAAGCAGTAGGAACAAGAATGAAGAGTGCAGTAGCAATAAATGCAAGAATATTTACTTCCATAATTTAATCGTTTATTATTTATTTTTTTTCTTTGGAATATCTCGGGATTTAATCCCATAGAGATGAGAACTCTTTCGCTTGTAAACTCACTCAGATGAATTTAGATTTCGATGATATCGAATGAAATAAATATCATGAATAACAATATCGGAGCTATAAAATCGATTCATCGTCAAGAATTTAATAGTATAACATAGGACGATCTTTTATCCACACCGAACACATAATGAGATTCCTGATCCAATCAAAAAATATTGATTTATAATTCTTTTTCCCCGCTTTCTTTTCTACAACCTAGTACTTTACTTTTCTTGTACAATTATCTAATGAAGTATCATAAAAAAACCTTTTCTACTTCGATTGTTTACAAAAATAGTTTCTAAAGAACCTTATTAAATAAACAATAGAAATGGAATAGAGAAAACAAGTACGA